ATCAGACTTTGGTAAATCATTTTTTTTTTTCATCTCCTGCTGATTCAGAGGTACCGTCTCTTGGATCCATTGTATAGTTTAATGGTAAAGTTTGATTACCATTAACCCCCAGAAAAGTGAACGAGTTTTTCGGTTTGATTCATATCCTATTCATCTTCTAAAGGTGTCCCTCGGCTGATTTATATTTTATATTAAGTTAAGGTGGCCTTAGGCCTTATTCCCTATTGTATTTGTATTGTGTAGTGCTTTTTGATTTCCTAAAGGTGGCCGGCCCTCAGCAACTATTATTTCTAGTTTATTTATGAATAAAGGTGGCCATAGGCCCCTATGGTCCATTGGTGCCCCTATGGTCCAGTGGTTACGACCTCTCTCTTTCACGGAGAAAACGAGGGTTCAAGTCCCTCTAGGGGTATACCAAGACCATAGGAGTAGGATTTTATCAAAAGTGAAATGGATTTGTCAACTCCTCAGTCTATCCGTGGCAGTTTGATTTGATATATTTTATCAAAAGTGAAATGGATTTGTCCGCCTGGGAGACGAAAGAAAGTTGATTATGGAACGTCTAATTAGGCGTTGGGTCGATGCCCGAGTGGTTAATGGGGACGGACTGTAAATTCGTTGACAATATGTCTACGCTGGTTCAAATCCAGCTCGGCCCAACAATTCGCCAATCTACTATCAGATGGTAGAAACCTCTTGTTCTTAAGAAATACCTGATAAGAGAGAAGAAAAAAGAATCCAAATTTTCTGCTAGATCTCTTCTTATTTCCCTGGGATTGTAGTTCAATAGGCAAGAGCACCGCCCTGTCAAGGCGGACGTTGCGGGTTCGAGCCCCGTCAGTCCCGACGGATCCAATAAGTACATCAATTAACCTCTCCATTTTATGTGAAATGAAAGAAGGGACAGAGAGCATAATTTAATTCCGAAGGGGTTTCCCCTCTTTTTTTCAGGATTCTGTCGAAGAAAGAACAAACCCTAAACTAAAATGAAAATAATTAAAATAGTGAAGTTGATAGAATATTCCATATTTTCTCCCGCGACTCATCTTTCTCATACTTCTTTGTCTTCCAAAGAAAATGGGATCATTCAAATTTACAACCTAATTCCTCTTTTTTTCCACTTCGCTTGTATTGTTTGTTGGGGTTTTGTAGTTAAGTTAATGGAAACGGACGAGGATATTTCATTTGATGGTTCTACACGGAAGACCTAAGGTAAGTTATAGAAAAGAAAGAACAGAAAAGAAGGATAAATAAAGGAATTTTTGATTGGTCCGGGAATCCCATCTTGGATTCGGTATGGATAAAAGATCTTCGTATGTTATACTATTCAATTCTCGACGACGAATTAATTTAATAGCTCAGATATTGTTATTCATGATATTGATCCGATTCAAGATCATCGATAGGTAATGCATTCATTGAATTGACAGGTGAAAGATTTATCATCTCTATGGGATTAAATCCCGAGTTATTGTGAAATAAAAAAACGATGAGATTGAGATTATGGAAGTAAATATTCTTGCATTTATTGCTACTGCACTGTTCATTTTAGTTCCTACTGCTTTTCTACTTATCATTTACGTAAAAACAGTCAGTCAAAATAATTAATTACTTGAAATGAAACTTGACTTCTGAGTTCTTATCAATAGTTGAAGAAATCAAATCAAAAGGATTCTTTTTTTGCGTCTTAAATGAAATCAACGGACTATAATGGGCGGTATTCTATGAGATCCGAGAGTATGGTAAGAAAGAAATTTCTTTCTTACCATACTCTCTATTACTGTTATAGTAGTGTATAAAGTTGTACTTGACTTTCTAATAAAGTTGGTATACTATATTAGCTTCTATCTATATCTACAATATATGTAGTGATTAATCCATATATGGAATTAACGTAGGACCCAATTCTCTTTCTTTCTGAAATAATTGTTTTACTGTTATACAATACATTTCTCCACTAGAATCCAATGGAATTTCGAAATGAATATATTTTGAATTGAAATAATTTTCAAATCAAATAAAAAATGCGTTGCAGAACGATCTATAAAACAATTGATACCGTTTCATTCCTCAACTAAATTAGTAGTGCTTCTAAAGTCCACTTCTTCCCCATACTACGAGTGAAAGGGAAAATGTAAAGACTACCATTAAAGCAGCCCAAGCGAGACTTACTATATCCATGTCAATTATGTCCCTTATCTTTATGATAGAAATATTCCATTATTGTATTGCTCACTAATAATAGTAGAATCCATGGTCCAGAGTCAAAAAGGGATTCTGGCCCAACACTATTGATGAACCAATCAAATAAATCCATTTCTAAAAAATTACTATATGATTTCTAATCGGGAAAGACTAAACACAAGTAAAATACACAATGATGCTACAAAGGAATGTTACTAATGGAACATATAGTAAAAAAAAAAGAGGGCCCATTCTTTGTTGCCCTTCAACTTCAAAGATCAATTGCTATCTATTACATACTTTTATTTCCTATTTGATCTAATCCGTACCCTTTCCCGATTGTCTCTCTGAAGCAGTTGGGGGATAGTATAATATACTCTTGACGAGGGGTTTCAAAAAAAATAATAAAAATTTTTCACTTTTTCTATAAAAAAGTAAATTATCCATCCAATCTCAATATAATAGTGATTGAATGCCTGAACACTCAGAGATTCTCGCGAGTCTATAATATGTAGATTACATAAAGGACTTTCCACAACTAGTTAGCCGCCGGCTATGCCAATGAAATTCAAGACCCAATCAGTAGATATTACATTAGCAGTAGAAGGGAATCGGGAAGTCTTGCTTCGACCATTATAATATAATCTTTCTTTGAATTTTAGATTGAAAGATTTCCAATCTTTTACAAAATCCCCAGAATAGATGTTTAGAATCAACCAAGTATCAACAATTCCCTTATTCTGTTCTACTGGGGAAAATTTGGGTGATTTATATCAGCAGATAAGAGATTTTGATTCGTTTGTTGATGAGGCGGCACCCGGATTTGAACTGGGGAAAAAGGATTTGCAGTCCCCCGCCTTACCACTCGGCCATGCCGCCAAAACGATACACAATAGGATAAAATTTTCTGGGTTGGATTACTAAACTTTAGTTTATTGTACTTGCATCCCTTTTTTAATTTAATCCTTTTGCTAAATTTATAAAAATTCTAAAAGAAACCCCTTTCCCCTTTTGATTGTAGTTGATCCACCCCTTCGAATGCCGAAAAACTTCCCCTCACTTTTCTATTGAACAATCAAATGTATATTTTCATTCAAAAAAGCCAAAATTTATGACAAATGGGAACCCTTAACTATTCGTTGACTGAGAATTCCTGAATGATTCTTGGATTTGAATCTAAAATTGGGTTTGCCGAATGACATAAGAAACTACAAAACATACTTAATTGATTCTTTTGAATCAAAAATCCTTCTCAATTTCTATTATAACAAAAATCATAAGTATATGTAAACCCCACAATGGAAATTCTTACACAGATACCAAATTGGGTATCTTATTTAGAGTATGTTTCCTATACCTATAAATAAAGGGAATTCGTTGGAACAAAAAAAAGGCCCGGCTGGGTATTGACCGGGCCAGGCCCAAAAGGCACTTCGAACAAAATAAAAGCAAGAAGGTCTTCTTTATTTATCTTTCTATTTGGATCTTTCGAGCATCTAAATGGAATTCCTAATTATATAATAACGATAAAGAATGTGAAAGAAATACTTTCTTTAATCCTTACTTGATGTGTAATGTAACATAGTAATTATCTTTTTCAATTGGGAGAGATGGCTGAGTGGACGAAAGCGGCGGATTGCTAATCCGTTGTACGAGTTATTCGTACCGAGGGTTCGAATCCCTCTCTTTCCGTTTCCGTTGATGACTTTCTATTTTTTTCTTTCAAATTTCGCAAACCCCTTTTGATTTTTTTCCTAGTTAAACGTATGGAATATAGAAAATAAAATCTTAAGAAAATTGGAAAATCAAGCAAGAAAAACGAAATTTTTATTCTTCACGTCCAGGATTACGTCCTGGATCATTGGATAGGAATCCAAAGATGAAGAGAGAAACAAAGAATATTACTACTGTGTAAACGAAAAGTTTGAGAGTAAGCATTACACAACCTCCAAGATCATTTTTTGAAAAAGAAAAACGAGAAAAGATAATAGATCCTCCATTTTTATATCACATATCCTATTTTGACACCAAGAAATGAATTCTAGAAATAGAAAAGAATGTTCAGAAATTCAAATGAAGTTGAAATTTGTAATAAGAGTCTTTGATTACCACAAATCACTTTCATACCCACAATTAGATATTCTAAGGGACCCTAACCTAATAAGGTCTTTCGCCGGAAAAAGGATTAGAATCGGGAAATGGGGCGAGCGGAATTTCTCGCGGCTATCCAAGAATTTCAATGTTTGAATTGAAGGTTCATACTCCCAGACTTATTTGATCTTATCAATTGTTATAATTTTTCTCGAATAAATCATGAATTTTCTAGGATAGTATTCAAGATCTTATCGAAAACTTACAGCAGCTTGCCAAACAAAGGCTAAAAGAAAAAAGAACAGAGGTATGACTGGCATAACATCTACGATTGGATTCAAAAAAGCATAGGCTTCGGGCAATTTGGCGAAGAAAAGACTACTCGGATAAAGGGTAGAATTAAGACAGATCAAACTAAAGATATTAAGCATAACAGACATTTTGTTCGTCGAGATAATTGCATTTTGATTGAGTTATTGATATAAGGAAAAATGAAGAAAGTAAGGTAGACAAAAAAATCCTTCTTTTTCCGCTCAATCAAAAATCCTCCAATCCTCAAAGGAGAATAGAAGAAATCATACTTTCATACAATATCTTAATTGAATTATATGTAATGATCAATAAATTCAGTTGAATTCTAGATATACACATGTCAAAATCCTAGCACGAATCTATAATCTATAATATATTCTATAAAGAAGAAAGATTTTCTCTAGTCTATAGATAGTTGGACTGGAATTGACGAACACTTAATACCAATATTATTCTTTATTAGTATTAGTGTCGAATAAAAATAGAAATGGGGCGTAGCCAAGTGGTAAGGCAACGGGTTTTGGTCCCGCTATTCGGAGGTTCGAATCCTTCCGTCCCAGAGCATATCCATTGTATCCGAATACATCTTTTTTGTTCAACAAGGTTCTGTTTCAAGGTCTAATATTGTATAGAATATTATTCTTCTTTCTTTTTTGATTTTGAATGATTCTTTTCGGAATCATATCTCATTTTTTCACAAACTGAACTAAATTGAGTTCAAATGACATGCAAATGTAACTGAATCCTTTTGTGATCCAGATAAGATGGGACATATATCACAGTTGCAGAAAGATTACTTAACCTCAGGTTAAACAAAATATGAAAATACATATAAAACGAGGAAGTGCTTAGCCTATAGGTATGTATTGTTATCCTATATTCAGTGACAATAGTCTTTCTATTTTTGTGAAAAATAATTTGCATCCCTAAAATATTCAAATTTAAATATTTAACAATGATATTTCTTTTTATTGTTCGATCTATTTAGCTTATTTGCTTTAAATAATTGACAATTCTATTCGAAAAGAAACAGAAATATTTATTTCTTATGATAATCAAATGTAGTCTTTACTGTAAAAAGTAAAACTTGACTCAAATAATGATGTCGAAGTAGGAAACTTTTTCAATTATCAAGATTTGTAATGATTCCTTATGGGTTGAATCTTTAGGAAGTTGGAAATGGGTCAGTCTATCTTATTGAGTCACTTGAACAGGCAGAGTCAAATAGAATTTCTTTATTCGTGTTATTTCTGTTAGTTATGTTATTTCTATATTTTGATTTCTGAATATTTCTGTTAGATATTTTTTTGAGATAGAGATTTATAGAAAAAAGTTGCGTTCATACAAAAAAAGCCCAGGTCTTGCTAAGATTTCTTCAGAAAAATCTTTATTATCTATTATTATCTATGTAGCTAAGAAAAAATATAAATGACTATGTCTCTGTACCGACTGAACCAATGACTATTCATGATTCCATAATTGAATCAATTCCATACTGGTTCCAAATTAGAGGAATGTTATGGTAAAACTTCGTTTAAAACGATGTGGTAGAAAGCAACGTGCGACTTGAAGGACACGATCCGGTGTGGATTCTTATTCTTACATCCACCATTTTATTTTATATAGGAATGAAGGTGCTCTTGGCTCGACGTCGTTTGTTCTATTCTACTAGAACCCTTCTTTTTTTATTGGGTTGTAATGTAAATAGTTCATGATGGAGCTCGAGTAGAAAGTATTTATTAATTTCTCAGGGGCAACGATCTAGGGTTAATGCCAATCAATAAATTGGAACAACTTCGTAAGTATATCTTCGATATAGAAATCGAAAGAATCCGATTCGAGCAAATTTTAAATTCAAAAAAATTGTTGGAACCGCAAAAACTTTTTCGATCCACAGTGTATCGCGCACGAATCAACCGTCGGTATGATTCTTTGATAGAAAGAAATCACAAAAGGGGTATGTTGCTACCATTTTGAAAGGATTAAGAAGCACCGAAGTAATGTCTAAACCCAATGATTTAAAACAAAGATAAAGGATCCCAGAACAAGGAAACACCGCTTCAATTGTCTCACAGATCCGAATAAAGAATCCAAATAGATTTTCAACGAGACAAAAAAAAAGGGGGGGTTAAAGACCACTCAATAAAAAAATATCTTAATTTTCTTTAATATATTTGAGAATTATTGAACTTGAGTTATGAGTACAAATGATTTTTTAGTTTTCAGGAAGGAAGCTAAATAAAAATGACTATGAGTTAAATTATAGGCTAATTTCTTTTACGGATTCCTTTACTATTTATTATAATTTTATCCATAGACAAAACTTCGAATCATTTTTTCTCGAGCCGTACGAGGAGAAAACTTCCTATACGGTTCTAGGGGGGGGGTTCTTTTTCATCTACATCTATCCCGATGAGCCGTCTATCGAATCGTTGCAATTGATGTTCGATCCCGAAGAGAAGGAAGAGATCTTCGGAAAGTGGGTTTTTATGATCCGATCAAGAATCAAACTTATTTAAACGTTCCCGCTATTCTCTATTTCCTTGAAAAAGGCGCTCAGCCTACAGGAACTGTTCAGGATATTTTAAAAAAGGCAGAGGTTTTTAAGGAACTTTGCTCTAATCAAACGAAATTCAATTAAATTAAGGAAATAAAATAAATTAAGGAAATAAAAACCAATTCAATATTAAATTAAGGAAATAAAAACTAAGGGTAGGATAGTGATTTCTATATCATTTTGGATATCTTTTCTATACTATGTTTTTTTATTTCCTTCTTTTCTTGCTCTATTAGTATCTATTTATCATTGCTTTTATAGAATCTTTTTCTAATGAAAACCTTATTTGATTGATCCTCACAAAATCGAAAATTCTGGCATTACCTGCAATCGGGTGGTTTTCATTCGAATTCTAA